AAGAAGAAAACAAAGAGATTATGGAAGTCAATATTCTTGCATTTATTGCTACTGCGCTGTTCATTTTAGTTCCTACTGCCTTTTTACTTATCATATACGTCAAAACAGTCAGCCAAAATGATTAATTTGAATGAAACTTGAATTATTCATTTTTCTCAATGATTGAAGAAATGAAAAGGTTTAAAACTCTATTTAACTCTTAAAGAATCAGAAGTATCTGAGATAGTATGTATGGTAGAAAGAGCTATATATAGCTCTTTCTACCACACTATACAATTGAGTATTGTAGAATATTTCATATTCATTCATATTCTTAGTACATAAAACATAAAGTTGTATTGTATACAGAAAGAAGCTTTCTCTTATATAGAGAAATTTACAATAGATATATATTAGATTCTATATATAAATATATATTAGACGTACATCAAAATGAAATAGCACTCGAATTTTATATTTTTTCTCTACACCCATTTGTATGCATTTCGATCAATCCAAAAGAATTGCAAGCCTAACTGCTTGAATTCCTGATTTTTTCTATCTCTTCTTATGCTTATGGATATGGATCCGGGGGCCTTTCGAAAGAATTAATGTAGGAAGAATCGTACGGGCATAATATACCATAAAAATACCATATCATATATTAGATATTATCTAAATCTAATACTAAATAGAATAAAAATAGAATAATAAAAGAAAAATATTTCATAGAGGATTAAATAGAAAAATCTAAGACTAATCTAATACTACTAAATATATATAAGAAATAATACTAAGAAAGAATCTATAGATATAGATAAACTAAAGTAAGTCAAGTTTTTTTTAAGCTTTCGCAAAACGATAACAATTGATACAAGTAGATTTTTCAGTAAAGTACTAAATTAGTAATATTCCTAGCTCTAAAGCCCACTCCTTCCCCATACTACAAGTGAAAGAGAAAATGTAAACACTACCATTAAAGCAGCCCAAGCGAGACTTACTATATCCATGTGAATGATGTCCCCTATTGAAGGAATTATTCCATTATTGATTCATAATCATAGTGGAATGAATGGTGCAGAGTCAAAATAGTATTCTTACTTATGGCTCTTTATGAAACAATTTCATGAATCCACTCATAAAAATTTCCTAGATTTCTTATTCAATAGAATTCTATTGAAATAGAAAGAATTGAAAAAAAAAAGAAAAAAAAAAAGAAGAGCCGTTCAACCATTCTGATTCAATTTATGAGCAGCACTCAGAGCCTCTAGTGAGTCTGGATACAAATCAGTTCACAATTCTTAAACCACAATTAGAAATTGAATTTACCATCAGCCTATACAATCTAATTTCATCGCAGACAGAGTTAGTAGACACTACCTCAATATTAAGGAAGTTAGAGTGTAAAATAATTAGGGAGTCTTTATAGTCTTTTTTAGAATCCTTTCTTACCAAAATGGATTATCTCTTAGGAACCTTTGTATACTACGACTTCTTACTTGACTTTTCTTACTTTCATAGTTAAGATGCCCAGAATGAATTCTCACTATTTCTTTTATTTGATTCAATTCAGAATAGCCCAAACCAATCATTAATAAGATTGGTTTGCTTCAGATTTATTGGTACCTGTTTGAGCCACACTCAGAACCCAGATTTTGAGAAAAAAGATGACAGTCTTTTTTTTATAGGCCCTACGGGTTCTCAAAATAAAGTATCGACAGACCTAGCCCTTGCCTATGCTTTTGCGGGGCAAGGATTCGTCAAGTTCGATCAACAGGATTAAGAAATTCCAAATATTTTTTTGTTGATCAGGCGACACCCAGATTCGAACTGGGGATAAAGGATTTGCAGTCCCCCGCCTTACCACTTGGCCATGCCGCCAAATTCCATCCAAAATGGATAAAGAAATTAGATATTCTTATCTTTCTATAATTTCTTAGAATTTCTAGAATTCTATTTCTTATTTCTTTCTTATTATTCTCTTTCTCTTCCTCTCCTCATTTTGTTTTGATTTGAATTTTTTACTTTCTTAATTCCTTTTATTTTTGGATCTTGAATCCCATTGTACTTATCTTTTTCCAAAAAAGAATTCCTCTTTTTTATTGGATCCTTTTTCTATTCTTTTCTTCGATTGATTTTATCTCAAAACACGCGTCGCTTAAAAACTTACCTTCTCTTTTCACTTTTCTATAGATTTGATAGAAAAGTGAAAAGATTCCCGGCCCCGGTCACAGACTGTAAAATGCAGGGCAATTTAGAATAATTCACTCTTTATTTCATTAACTATTTACTTATTACTCTTTGACTCTTACTTACTTTTCTTACTTTGAATTAGTGAACAGCTCTTAATTTTGTATCTCCATTTGTATTATCTTAATGGATGCAAAATCCAATTGATTTACGACTAATAATTCTCAATTAGAACAATTCTAATTATAAGAAAATATATGTGTATATGTAAACCCCAGAACAGTGTAAACTCCAGAACAGAAATTTTTATTTTTATACGTGGATACCGAGCCCGGGTCTATTTCTTATGCACATATCCTATCCTTATATAGGATCATCGTGCTTGAATATTTCATTGATTTTTTATTTTTTTGTACCCTGATCGTAATATCATAATAAAAGAATTAGGTATAAATTGGATCAATTTTGATATCCGATAAAAAACTCCATCAGCCTAAGTGACAGAATTTTTCCCAGGAATGCTTTATCAATTTCCATGCTCAAGCTCAAATTCGAATTTGCATCGAAAATGCCCTCCATTTCTCTGTCTTGCTTCCGTTCATATGTATGATATATATGGATGGAGTTGACTAAAATTTTATGTGATTCAGTAAACAGAATATCCATTCCATCATTGCTAGATCAATCGGTAGGGTTCGATGAATAGTGAGCCAAGCCAATAATAATAATGGGATTTTTTCAATAAAGAGGAAACTTCAGATTAAGATGCTCCAGAATGGAAATGAGGGAATGTCCACAATACCTGGATTTAGTCAGATACAATTTGAGGGATTTTGTAGGTTCATTAATCAGGGCTTGACGGAAGAATTTCATAAGTTTCAAAAAATTGAAGATAGAGATCAAGAAATTGAATTTCAATTATTTGTGGAAACATATCAATTGGTAGAGCCCTTGCTAAAAGAAAGAGATGCTGTGTATGAATCACTCACATATTCTTCTGAATTATATGTACCCGCGGTCTTAATTTGGAAAACCGGTAGAAATATGCAAGAACAAACCGTTTTTCTTGGAAACATCCCTATAATGAATTCTTTTGGAACCTCTATAGTAAATGGAATATACCGAATTGTGATCAACCAAATATTGCAAAGTCCCGGTATTTACTACCGTTCAGAATTGGAACATAACGGAATTTATGTCTATACCAGTACTATAATATCGGATTGGGGGGGAAGGTCGGAATTAGAAATTGATAGAAAAGCAAGGATATGGGCCCGTGTAAGTAGAAAACAAAAAATATCTATTCTAGTTCTATCATCAGCTATGGGTTCGAATATAAGAGAAATTCTAGATAATGTTTGTTACCCTGAAATTTTCTTGTCTTTCCCGAATGATAAAGAGAAAAAAAAGATTGGGTCAAAAGAAAGTGCTATTTTGGAGTTTTATCAACAATTTGCCTGTGTAGGGGGGGATCCGGTATTTTCTGAGTCCTTATGCAAGGAATTACAAAAGAAATTTTTTCAACAAAGATGTGAATTAGGAAAGATTGGTCGACGAAATATGAACCGGAGACTGAATCTTGATATACCCCAAAACAATACTTTTTTGTTACCACGAGATCTATTGGCTGCTGTGGATCATTTGATTGGAATGAAATTGGGAATGGGTACACTTGACGATATAAATCACTTGAAAAATAAACGTATTCGTTCTGTAGCAGATCTATTACAGGATCAATTCGGATTGGCTCTTGTTCGTTTAGAAAATACGGTTCGAGGAACTATATGTGGAGCAATCAGGCATAAATTGATACCGACTCCTCAAAATTTGGTAACTTCAACTTCATTAACAACTACTTATGAATCGTTTTTTGGCCTACACCCTTTATCTCAAGTTTTGGATCGAACTAATCCGTTGACACAAATTGTTCATGGGCGAAAATGGAGTTATTTGGGTCCTGGAGGATTGACGGGGCGAACTGCTAGTTTTCGGATACGAGATATCCACCCGAGTCACTATGGACGTATTTGTCCTATTGACACGTCCGAAGGAATCAATGTTGGACTTATCGGATCATTAGCTATTCATGTGAAGGTTGGTTATTGGGGATCTATAGAGAGTCCGTTTTATAAATTATCTGATAGATCAAAAGAGGCACAGATGGTTTATTTATCACCAAATAGAGATGAATATTATATGGTAGCAGCAGGAAATTCTTTGGCCTTGAATCGGGGTATTCAAGAACAACAGGTTGTTCCTGCTCGATATCGTCAAGAATTCCTGACTATTGCATGGGAAGAAATTCATCTTAGAAGCATTTTTCCCTTCCAATATTTTTCGATTGGAGCTTCCCTCATTCCTTTTATCGAGCATAATGATGCGAATCGAGCTTTAATGAGTTCTAATATGCAGCGCCAAGCAGTTCCCCTTTCTCGGTCCGAGAAGTGCATTGTTGGAACTGGGTTGGAAGGCCAAACGGCTCTAGATTCGGGGATTTCAGCTATAGCCGAACGCAAGGGAAAAATCATTTATACTGATACTCAAAAGATCATTTTCTCAAGTAATGGGGATACTCTAAGCATTCCATTAGTTATGTATCAACGTTCCAACAAAAATACTTGTATGCATCAAAAAACTCAGGTTAAGCGGGGTAAATACATTAAAAAGGGACAAATTCTAGCGGGCGGTGCGGCTACAGCTGGTGGGGAACTCGCTTTAGGAAAAAATGTATTAGTAGCTTATATGCCATGGGAAGGTTACAATTTTGAAGACGCAGTACTAATTAGCGAACGTCTGGTTTATGAAGATATTTATACTTCTTTTCACATCCGGAAATATGAAATTCAGACTCATGTAACAAGCCAAGGTCCTGAAAGAATCACTAAGGATATTCCGCATTTAGAGGCTCGTTTACTCCGAAATTTAGACAGAAATGGAATTGTGATGCTGGGATCTTGGATAGAAACAGGTGATATCTTAGTAGGTAAATTAACACCTCAGACAGCGAGCGAATCTTCATATGCCCCGGAGGATAGATTATTACGAGCTATACTTGGCATTCAGGTATCCACTTCAAAAGAAACTTCTCTAAGACTACCTATAGGGGGAAGGGGTCGAGTTATTGATGTGAGATGGATCCATAGAAAAGGGGTTTCTAATTATAATCCAGAAAGGATTCGTGTATATATTTCACAGAAACGTGAAATCAAAGTAGGTGATAAAGTAGCTGGAAGGCATGGGAATAAGGGTATAATTTCTAAGATTTTGTCTAGACAAGATATGCCCTATTTGCAAGATGGAACGCCCGTTGATATGGTATTCAACCCATTAGGAGTCCCCTCACGAATGAATGTGGGACAGATATTTGAATGTTCGCTCGGTTTAGCGGGGGATCTGCTAAAGAAACATTATAGAATAGGGCCCTTTGATGAGAGATATGAGCAAGAGGCCTCAAGAAAACTAGTGTTTTCTGAATTATATGAAGCCAGTAAGCAAACAAAAAATCCATGGGTATTTGAACCCGAATATCCGGGAAAAAGCAGAATCTTTGATGGAAGAACAGGAGATCTTTTTGAACAACCTGTTCTAATAGGAAAGTCTTATATCCTAAAATTAATTCATCAAGTTGATGATAAAATCCATGGACGTTCCAGTGGGCATTACGCACTTGTTACACAACAACCCCTTAGAGGGAGGGCCAAACAAGGGGGACAAAGAGTAGGAGAAATGGAAGTTTGGGCTCTAGAGGGATTTGGTGTTGCTCATATTTTACAAGAGATGCTTACTTATAAATCTGATCATATTAGAGCTCGTCAAGAAGTACTTGGTGCTACGATTATTGGATCAACAGTACCTAACCCAGAGGGTGCTCCAGAATCTTTTCGATTGCTCGTTCGAGAACTACGATCTTTGGCCCTGGAACTGAATCATTTCCTTGTATCTGAAAAGAACTTCCAGATGAATAGGAAGGAAGCTTGATCTCAATGAATCAGAATTTCTATTCTATGATCGACCAGTATAAACATCAACAACTTCGAATTGGACCAGTTTCCCCTCAACAAATCAGGGCTTGGGCAAAAAAAATTCTACCCAATGGAGAGATAGTTGGAGAGGTGACAAAACCCTATACTTTTCATTATAAAACTAATAAACCGGAGAAAGATGGATTGTTTTGTGAAAGAATTTCTGGACCCATAAAAAGTGGGATTTGTGCTTGTGGAAATTACCGAGGGATTGGGGCTGAAAAAGAAGACCCGAAATATTGTGAAGAATGCGGGGTGGAATTTGTTGATTCTCGGATACGAAGGTACCAAATGGGATACATCAAACTGACATGTCCAGTGACTCATGTGTGGTATTTGAAACGTCTTCCTAGTTATATTGCGAATTTTTTAGATAAGCCCCTTAGGGAATTAGAGGGCCTAGTATATTGCGATGTGTGATTTGATCGAAATTTTCATTTGACAGATTTGGACTGAGAAACTGTCATCCCATTTAATCTGATTGGGATGCCCCTGGCTCTGACATGTATCTTGGGAGGAGGAACATGAAGCTCAGAATTATGGGTGCATTCAATACTTCAAAATGGAATAAAAGGGGAATTGATCCATGGTCGATTCCGTAACAGATAATATAGGAATAGTTAGTTATACCTCGTGAAAAAAGACTTTTTGTGGAATTAGACATTCCATTTCTTTGAGAAAGACAATCTCAAGCGCAAGTGAATATGGCATGGTTACGGGAGCTTATCTATCGCATATATGCTTCAAGGGATATCATGGCACATAACCATCGAGGTGAGTAGAGACCTAAAAAAGATCGAATGGAACAATACAATATATAGACAAAGAAATCCTTTACGAGTCCCACAATATTCCTTTCAGGGGATTCATCATTTGAGGGGAAGTAGACTACTCAAGAACTTCACATTTCCTTTTTTTTTTGTAAACAACATAAAAGAAAGGAAAAAGGGTTAGAGTGAAAATAAAAAAAAAAGATAAGAATGAATCAATGAAAGGCTGGTCCTTACTGGGAACTTGAGTAAAGAGTAGCTTTTTGTAGGGTTGTCTCGAACAACGTTTAAAAAGAAGAAGAACCCCTTTCTTTATTTGGTGTAACTACTTTAGCCGGATGAGAGGAAACCTTCACGTCCGATTGTGAGGGGGGGGAATCCAATACTATAGGAACCTATCTCAATTTTTCTTTTGCTAGGTCCATAGCTAAAAAACCTACTTTCTTACGATTACGAGGTTCATTCGAATATGAAATCCAATCCTGGAAATACAGCATCCCACTCTTTTTTACTACTCAAGGTTTCGAGGCATTTCGAAA